TCCGACATACGTATTTTTGATTTTCCAATGAATTTACATCTTTCATTAATGGAAATCTTTTGATGTAGTGAGTAATAGCTCTGGTTACCGCTGTTCAAGAATTCTTGTTTAGGCAGTTCATACCATCCATACATAGTGTTTTGATCTAAGATTTCAATTCTTCCATGTTTCAGCAGTAACATATTGTTCCATGTCCAAAATATGGAAGAAAGAGGTGTTTCCACGACTCTACCACCCAGTCAATTCTGTTCCACTTAATCCCTATTTCATGGCCACTTTCGGGCTAAGGAATGGAAAACCTTTCTCCTATTACATGAATCCAATTTTCATTTCATCCGGGAAAAGCCATCTTTTTCTCAACAATGCCTTTGTCATTTGATCCAATAGCCTTCCGTTAGATAGGAACAGATTTGATAAATACTGATAACTCTCGGATAGAGTAGTAGAACGGAAAAATCCATTAGATAATGAACTGTTGGTTCTAAGCCATCTCTGGCGATGAATCAAGAATTCGAAGTGCTTTTCTTGCGTATTCTTAATAAACCAGCGTTTATATATAGATGTAGGAGGATCCGTTTGGGAAGTAAGAAGCCCCTTTGACATCTCTTCATCTGCAAAGAATTCTCGATGTGAAAACACAGAGACAAAGGGCTGATCTTTGAATAGGAAAAAGAGTGGATCCGCAGGGTCCCAAATGAATTGGCTTATTCGAAAAAAACCCTGTTCTTTGGAAGATCTATCTCGTATCTGGTACTGCAGGGTTCCACTCTGCAAGAACTCCGAATCATTCTCTTGAAGCTCATCCTCTTCATCATAAATGATCCGCTTGCCCCGAAATGACCTGGCCCAATAGGAAAATCCCAATGAATTGGGCCTTTCGATACAATCAAATAGAAAGCCCCAAGGGCGCCATATTCTAGGAGCCCAAACTATGTGATTGAATAAATCCTCCTCTATCTGTTGTGGGTCGAGGACTCCTTCTCCTTCCCCTTCTTCAAACTCCGATTCGTATTTTTCATAGAGAAATCTCTGATCAAGGATAGAACAAGATCCATTTTGCATCATATCTAAAGGACTCCTCGGTTCGGGCCGAAGAAGCAATGTCACTCCATCATTATCAAACTGACTGCAATCTTTTTCTGTCCATGAGGATCCCACCAGAGCGCCTTCTACTTCTAATAGGCCGTGAACTAGATCAGAATCATTCTCAACAAGTCCATAATAAGTGATCCCATTTTTTTCATCGGGTCCGGGTAAAGACCAAAGGTCTTGAGCAACCGATCCGGCAGAACAACTCAAAAGATAAAGAAGTATCGTTAATTTCTTCATGCTCGTTCCAAGTTCGAAGTACCATTTGTACAAATAAGAATCCCCTTCGTTACATGATTTTTTCTTCATATAAATAGATATAGGATCTATGGGGCAATTACTTAGAAATACATTTTGTGCAACAGCCCTTCCTATCTGATAGAAAAGGATCCCATGATCCTGAACCGATCTTACCTGGGATCGCAAATCCCAAGTTTGTCTATGAAGAGCAGATCTAATTATATTAGTGTCTATAATTGATTTCTTCTGTCTAATACTAATCGATAGGGCCTCATTAGTAAGTGCTACAAGATCTCGTACATTGGACCCCATGGTTATGGACCCGAATCCATTAGTATGGAACATTTTCTTTTCCAAGTGAAATCCCCTAGTATATGAAAGAGTGAAAAAGTGCTTTCGTTGTTGTGGAATAAGAAGCCTTCGTATCTTAATGCATGTATTTAGTTTATTCGGAGCTATTAGAGCGGGATCCACTTTTTTTGGAATATGAGTCGAAGCAATAACAAGAATATTTCTAGTGGAACATCTTTCACAATCCCTGGAGAGATAGTTCACTAATAGACCGAGGGATAAGTAATTCGACTCATTCACATCTAGATCATGAATGTTTGGAATCCATATTATGCAAGGAGACATTGCTTTTGCTAATTCGAATTGAAGGGTGGTATAAAATCGGTCTATTTCCGGCATCATATCCATAGTTAGCGCATTCATCCTAGTTAGAAGCTCCAGCTCCGTATCAAGGTCACGGTCGAGATCGTCATTCACATCGTAACTAGCATCAATACCGTCACTATCATCAATAAGAAAACCCTTAGACTTGTTATCCAGGAACTTGTTCAGAAATACTGTAATGAAAGGAACATAGGAGTTTGTCGCTAGGTATTTGACCAAATAGGATCGTCCAGTTCCTATAGAACCTATCACTAAAATACCCCTAGAGGGGGATAGGGCTAAGCGGAGCGAAAAGGGTTTTCCATGAGATGGGAAATGAAAACTATTCGCCCCACACGAGGTTTGTGAATAAGTGATTGTCTGATAATGAGCAAGGAATATCCGTCTTTCTGCAAAACAGGGTGTATTGAACTCATAATTCATTAGATACTTTTTATGAATGTCAACTAAGTATCGTAAGTAAATTGCTCCCGGCTCTTCAATCATTTGATAACCA